AAATTACAAATGCCAAGATAGGAATAGCACCCGATATTATTAGAAATGCCCAGAAAATATCATATTCGTGAAGCAGAAACATAAATATACTCCTATTAATGTGGACCTATTAATGTGGAATAGGCTGAATTATTCGATTTGAATTGAAATTGTCAATTCATCCAGAACTTCTTAGACGAAAAAAGAAAATTTTTTGATCAAACCCGCATAGTTTAGAGTTTGTTTTCTATAAGGCATGTCTTGTTTAAAGATTCATACAACGGAACCCCACTTATATTTATTTTGCATTTCGATTCCATTTACATATAGTGTAGACATAGGATACTCTTACACAAACAAAACTCTCTTACTTTGTCTCGGTTTCTCCCTAAAAACAAAATACACTAAATAGAATAAAGTAATTAAATACAAATACTAAAATAGTATATTTATATACTATAATTATATTATAATAGTAATAAATAATACTAATAATATCTATCATATTAGTATAATAATATCTATCATATTAGTATAACTATGTTTTTGTTTTTATAGTTTAGTTAATTTTATTTAGAATTTATTTCGAATTTCCAATTTAATTTATCTATATTATATATTTATTTCTATTCAAATATTCGAATTTCATTTCCATTGGGGTAAAATGACTAGGGATTTCTAGCATATTCTACTTGAAGTATTCTTTTCATTAAAATTCGGGTAGAAAATCGTTGCTTCTATTGATTCGATAGGAATACATAAATATAATCTAATACATCGAACGATTATATTCTATTTTATCTCCCTTCCTTGATCCTAGATTTCATCTCTATTTTCTTTACTTTATTGATTCGTTGAATTGGAAGGAACCTTTACATATAACAACTCATATCTTTCTATACCAAAAAAATTCGAAACTTGGAATCTGTACTATACTCGCAGATCCTCTCAGAAATAAAAAGAATCGAGTACTAAAGAAAGACCGCGATTTGGGAAGAACAAAAATACTTGTTACGGCAATAACACTTAGTAAGACCAACCGATGAGTTGGGTTTCCTTACAAAAGGGTTTGTTTTGAAGCAAACTTACACTACACAATGAAAGATAGCGCAGAGTGATAGAATCAGTCATCAGTGGAATGATAAATGATCTACATAAGATACTTCTAATAGAAAAGAAAGAATCACACATCGTTGAACAATTCGATAGACCAAATCCCCAAACCGACCCAACTCATAGAATAGAGAAGAAGGAACATTGATACATTAGGGACCAATTCATTATCTCTGCATTATATTTGAAACAACCAATTTGATTATTGTTCGGCCAAAAACTAATTAGTCGGAGTCGGGGGACTCCTACAAATACAAGACCAACAAAAGAATAGGTACTAGATCCGTGTAACTTAAGTATTGTATTCGACTTGATTGGGTCAGAATGAAGTTTTTAGAAAGGATCATGTCACGATTTTCACTTCATAAATTGACTGGGATTGGGTATACCAAAACAAAAATATATCAGTAACTTTTTGATCATCGGCAGGAAAAAAGTCATATGTAATTCATCCATGAAGATTAATGAAAAAGGATAGGTATTTTATCCGAGATTTTGCAAATCGTGATTGGATCTGTTGGAATGAATTATTGTTTTTATTTTCCTGTCCTTATGTATTGACATGGACATGTGGTAATGCTTTCATTTCTATGGACAAAGGAATCTGTCAATCCATAAACAAGTACTAATGAGGAAATGAAAACTATACTAAACTAAAATAGAATGTCTATACAAAAAACAAAAAAAAAAAATGAAATGTGTTAGGGCTATACGGACTCGAACCGTAGACCTTCTCGGTAAAACAGATCAAACTGATTATTATCAAAATGATTCGAACTGTTTCAAAGACCCAACATGCATTTTGTTGCATTGGGCTCTTTCATCAACTGATTAATGTAAAGATCAGTTAGTCCACCATATTTTTTCTTTACAGGAAGATAATAAGATGGCTCCATGTGCTCTTCGATTCAGTATTTGTATTCTGATCTAGGCGCAATACCAAAGTGTTTCAAAGAAGGGTTGCCTTGACTTAGGTCTGCCTCCGGCCTAGATCAACCTAAGTTAAATGGAGTCTCTATCGTTCCGCAGCAAGAGTCAAATATGAGACTTCATACACCTTAAAGTTCATAGGACGAAAAGAGGTTCTTTTGAGTCCCTTATACTCATTAGGCCTAGCATTGAATGGACTGGGTATTTACCTTATCAATTAACAAATCAATTGTGAATTCTATTTGATTTGTCACCCGAATTCGTACTCGAATCGGACCGAACCAAATATTTGTCAGGCTATTGTTCCCTCGAATCTATGGAGTAAGACATCAATTTCTCAATAAGATCAATTATGTTCATTGCATAATGGGCTCCTTTGAAAAGCATTGGCGCACGTGTAAACGAGGTGCTCTACCTAACTGAGCTATAGCCCTTGTCATAGATATCTTAACATATAGATAATCTCTTGTCAAGATAGGACCCCACATCATAGCTCTCTGATCCGTTTACTGTTAGCGGATTGGTATTGCTTAGAAATAATATTCCACCTATAATCCCGGGGACGACGGGTCCTTTTTTTGTGATGATAAATAACCTACTTAACTCAGTGGTTAGAGTATTGCTTTCATACGGCAGGAGTCATTGGTTCAAATCCAATAGTAGGTAGAACTTATTAGATACCATGGATTCTGGTATCTAATAAGTTTCTCTACCCATCTTCTTTTTTCATTGTATCATCTAGATTTGATTGTGTTCAATCAAAATGTGGTGTAAATTGTGGTGTATAATAAAGAACTTCGTTTGATTATGTTGAAATAACATTCACAGCCTCTACTCGTGTCCTAGCTCGTCTGAGAGCTAGATTCGCCTCAATTGCCTGTCTCTTACCCTGAGCTCTACTCAAGTTAGCTTCAGCTATTTCAAGAGCTTGTTGAGCTTCTTGCGGATCAATGTCAGTACTCATCTCCGCATCATTTCCTAAAATAGTGATCTCATTATTACTTATTCTAGCGAAACCACCCATTAGAGCCGCCGTTAACCACTGGTTGTTGAGACGTATTCTCAAAAGACCTATATCCACAGCTGTGGCAATAGGGGCGTGATTTGGTAATACGCCAATTTGGCCACTATTAGTGGATAAAAGGATTTCTTTCACTTCTGAATCCCAAATAATTCGATTAGGAGTCAGTACACAAAGATTTAAGGTCATTTCTTCTCCCCTTCTAAGTTCATCGCTTTCGCGGTAGCTTCATCGATGTTACCCACCAAATAAAAGGCCTGCTCAGGAAGACTGTCTAATTTTCCGGAAAGGATCAGTTGAAACCCCCTAACTGTTTCCGCGAGACCAACATATTTTCCCGGAGAACCGGTAAAGACTTCTGCCACGAAGAAGGGTTGTGATAAGAAACGCTCAATTTTTCGTGCTCTTGCTACAGTTAAACGATCTTCTTCGGATAATTCGTCCAACCCCAGGATAGCTATAATGTCCTGAAGTTCTTTATAACGTTGTAAAGTTTGCTTAACTTTTTGCGCAGTTTCATAATGTTCCTCGCCAACGATCCCAGGTTGTAACATAGTTGACGTTGAATCTAAAGGGTCTACTGCTGGATAAATACCTTTGGCAGCTAATCCTCTTGATAGTACGGTAGTCGCATCTAAATGTGCAAATGTCGTGGCAGGAGCGGGGTCGGTCAAATCATCTGCAGGTACATAAACTGCTTGGATCGAAGTTATAGATCCCTCTTTGGTGGAAGTAATTCTTTCTTGCAAAGAACCCATTTCTGTACTAAGGGTGGGTTGATAACCCACTGCAGAGGGCATTCTCCCTAATAAGGCGGATACTTCTGATCCCGCTTGGACAAAACGAAAGATATTGTCGATGAATAGAAGCACGTCTTGTTCATTAACATCCCGGAAGTATTCCGCCATGGTTAGTGCAGTCAAACCAACTCTCATACGAGCTCCCGGCGGTTCATTCATTTGACCATAGACTAGAGCTACTTTTGATTCTGCAATATTTTTTTCATTAATCACCCCGGATTCTTTCATTTCCATGTAGAGATCATTTCCTTCACGAGTACGTTCGCCTACTCCGCCAAATACGGATACGCCTCCATGAGCTTTGGCAATGTTGTTGATCAATTCCATGATAAGTACTGTTTTACCCACGCCAGCTCCTCCAAATAGTCCGATTTTTCCTCCACGGCGATACGGAGCTAAAAGATCCACTACTTTAATCCCTGTTTCAAAGATTGATAATTTCGTATCTAACTGTATAAAGGCGGGCGCAGATCTATGAATAGGAGATGTTGTACGAGTATCTACAGGACCTAAATTATCAACAGGCTCTCCAAGAACATTGAAAATTCGCCCGAGAGTAGCTCCGCCGACCGGAACACTTAGAGGAGCTCCCGTGTCAATCACTTCCATCCCTCTCGTCAGACCATCTGTAGCACTCATAGCTACAGCTCTAACTCGATTATTTCCTAATAATTGTTGTACCTCGCAAGTCACATTAATTTGCTGACCAACAGTATCTCGACCTTTAACTACCAAAGCGTTATAAATATTAGGCATCTTGCCCGGGGGAAAAACAACATCCAGTACTGGGCCAATAATTTGAGCGATACGCCCTAGGGTTTTTTCGTCAAGGGTGGAAACCGCAGGACCAGAAGTAGTAGGATTGGTTTTCATAATAAAGTGAAATATGTCGAATTTTTTTTTGATTGGAATAGTGCTGAATCGAAAATAAATGTCCGATAGCAAGTTGATCGGTTAATTCAATAAGAAAGAAGTGGGAATTAGCACTCGATTTAGTTGGTACCACTCAACCAACCGAATCAAATTCAATCGTTTACTCATTTAATGAGTAAATTTTCAAGTTCAACCAATTCTTTTTTCAAAAGATCCAGTAGATAAATACGAATTGTGAGTAAGTGAAGTGCGTTTCATTTCTCTATCATTATAGAAAATACCAT